GACATACTCCCTTCTATTTTGCTGCTAGAATTTGAAAAATTTTTCCGGCGGAAGCCAACGGAGGAAACTTATAAATCTTGATAGTCCTTCCATTACTAATGGAGTGTCTACGAGCCGAGTTTGGAATTCGATTGGATAGCAGCACGAAAATCGAATTCCGTTTTTATTTTAGTTGCGGAAAGGCCAGAAGAGACTTTGTATACATATTCATCAAAGTATACATTTGAGTACTCCGCAATCAATATTAATTCGATTGAATGAGTAATTGGCTTTTACTTATGTATATACCTGTTTTCTTTTTTCGTTAACCTCTAGTCAAAAACATAATAGGGCGTCTTTCATAGAGACAATAAGGAGACGTTAAGTTAAGAATTAGATCAAAAGAAAATGGTAAAGAAATAGGGTATGGGCTAAGTAGTGATCTACCTTATATTCTATAATATTCTATTTGTTTTTTTTATTCTATTTTTTTATACTTTTTATTTAACTTAATGAAGGGCAACAAAAGAAAGAATCTATTTTTATTATTTCTATATACTATATATTAGTAGCATTTCTTTGATACTTCCAAGGGGGTCTCCGCATATTTTTCTTGTGCTTAATCTTTTCTGATTATACTAGAACTCTTATAAGACTCCTTATAAGTTAATAAGTTAGATAAGTTAATAAGTTAGAGTTGGATTTATTGGATTGTTTCATCAACGATCTTAGGTCAGAATTTTTGACTCTGCGCCAGTGATTCCACTATTATTTATTAGTGAACAATAATTCAAGAATTTCGTCATAGAGATAGGGGACATAATTCACATGGATATAGTAAATCTCGCTTGGGCTGCTTTAATGGTAGTCTTTACATTTTCTCTTTCACTTGTAGTATGGGGAAGAAGTGGACTCTAGAAGTATTACTAATTGTAATTGAGTTGTAGGAATTAAACTGTATCAAATTTTTTATAAATCGTTCAGGTCTGAAAATCTTTTTTTAGTTGAAATTTCACTATTTCAACACTATTTCAATTTAAAATTCAATTTTTAAATTGAAATAGAAAAATATCTGCATTTCAAAATTTTCTTGGGTTTTAGTGTAGTAATATAGTTTATGAATAATATATATGAAGAATATTCTTTCAATCAAACAAATATTTCAATTATTTCCCTGTTTGTATTTCGAAAGTAAAAAGAATACTAAAGTAAAAGAGATACAAATGGTAGGAAATTTATTCCAATTTTATTGAACTCACTTTTTATTGAACTCACTATTCAAACGTTAAAAGAGGTTTACTAATCCTTTAGCCCCCCCTTTTTTTTTTTTTTCGAAATTCGAAGGAGTTTCAATAGATCATCTGGAAACTGATCGATCAATGACCTCTTCGTCAGAATGTTATGTTAATAAAAAGATTACTTTAAATTTTCTTTTATTATACCCATCAAAGAGGCCCTTGATTCTTTTGATCGGAATTCATATTGAAAATAATCAGCAATCTGGGAATTAGAATCGTACGAGTCGCTTTTCAATTATTTCAAATTGATTGAAATCAACACAAATTAAATATAAATATAAGACAGGTGCATAAAGCAAAGAAATCGAATTAGTGGGAGGCACTATATACATTATATATAATATATAATTGATATCCATATATATACCGATATATAGAAATCTGACGATACTATTGTAGATTGATCTCTATTAAATTAATCCAGATTACAATACACCTTATATACACTACAATAACAATAGTAGATAGTATGGTAGAAAGAAATATCTGAATCTTTCTACCATACTATCGTATTTATTTCATAGAATACGGCGAATTCTAGTCTGCCCAGTTCATTTAAGACGCGAAATTTGAATCCCTTTCGTCTCTTCAATTATTGATAATAACTAAAAAGTCCAGTTTAATTCAAATTAATCACCTTGGCTGACTGTTTTTACGTATATTATAAGTAAAAAAGCGGTAGGAACTAGAATAAACAGTGCAGTAGCAATAAATGCGAGAATATTTACTTCCATAATCTCATTGTTTCGTTTTTCTTTAATTTAATTCGCAATAACTCGGGAGTTAATCCCATAGAGATAATAAATCTTTCGCTTGTAAATTCAATGGGATGAATTACATCTCGATGATATCGAATCGGATCGGATCAATATCATGAATAACAATATCTGCACTATCAAATCAACTCATCGTCAAGAATTGAATAGTATAACATAGGACAATCTTTTATCCATACCGAACTCCAAATTTTATTCCTGATCCAACCAATAATTTTCCTTTTTTTTTTTATTTATCATTCTTTTTTATTCTTTCTTTTATATAACCTACTGCCCTTTTTGTACAACCATCTGATGAAGTATCATTGAACCGCCCTTACACTTACCATTGATTCTAAACAACCCCCAACAAACAATAGAAGATAAATAAAAAAAGGGGGGAAAGAGTTAAGTTCGAAACTTCTTTTTTTACTGAGCGAATCTAATCTCCTTGGAAAACAAAAGAAGGATGATAAAGACGAGTACAAGTTTCGGTATAAAAAATCTAATATTCCATCAAATTAACTATAATTAAATTATTTATTATTATTTATTTTTATATAAAAATAAATAAAGTTTGTTCTTTCAAGGAAACCCCCTAATAAAAAAGCGATCCCTGAAAGTATTCTATTACAATAACTAAGTTATTTTATATCATGCAAATTCCCTTTCTATATGTACTTCCGGGAAACATAAAGTACTCTACTCTATTCGACAGAGTAGCAGTAATCGAAAAAGCCATACCCGGTACAGTATGGTATCTCTTGGAATCCTGAATGTGATGCTACCAATAATTCTCCTAATCCACAGATGTCTATCGCTCATCAATCGAATCAGTACTAGGCAAAGAAATGAAAATTCCCCGATTGATGATAAAAACGAAATTCGACTTACTTTCACAAAAAAGAGAGAGCAGAGTTTATATATTTTTTTATTGGATCCGTCGGGACTGACGGGGCTCGAACCCGCAGCTTCCGCCTTGACAGGGCGGTGCTCTGACCAATTGAACTACAATCCCAAGTAAATACAATAATAAAATAAAGTATTATGTATACATATTTTTATTATTTTATTCTAACCCCTTCAATTTTGAATTTAGATTCAAATTGGCGTGTTGTAACAGAGCCGCGAGTGATATATATAATATCATATGGGTATGCGCTTTAGTGAGACCGACCTGGATTACTAGTAATCCTTTCGTTATTGACAAATAAATGGGATAATTACTCTTTCAATGAAAAGGGTTTTTTCTTTATCCCTTTCCTTCGATTGTATTTTATACTTACAGATCCTGATATGAATCTAGATCATTATCAAGATCCTAATTTGTTGGAAAAATAGAGTAAATAAATAGTGCTGGGGATCGGGCATTTCTGGAGAGCACAAAATGGGTTATATGATACCATTTCGTGTGTAGATCGGCGGATTTTTGGGCCGAGCTGGATTTGAACCAGCGTAGACATATTGCCAACGAATTTACAGTCCGTCCCCATTAACCGCTCGGGCATCGACCCAGGAAGAATAAATTCCAGGCTTATTGATAATCCATGATCAACTTCCTTTCGTAGTACCCTACCCCCAGGGGAAGTCGAATCCCCGCTGCCTCCTTGAAAGAGAGATGTCCTGGACCACTAGACGATGGGGGCATATCATACTTGAACGACCGCCAGGATACTATGCTGATAGTATGCACAATTTTAAAAATTGTCAATATAATGGGATGGTATGACTCGAGACGGAGGATCTTTCCATCTTTCACGATTCTATAGGATTTTTTCCGCCAATAATTTAGTTCAGAGGCTGCGCCAAATTTCTTTATCAATCATTCAATGAGATATGTTGGATCCCTGTTAAATTAGTAGGTAAGTGTATCAATCAAATAAATTTCGTTATGATGTCAATTCCAATTAGGATCGGAAAAAATCCATTGTCATTGCATTTCTATTTATCAAATCCAATATCAATAAACCATTTTATTTTAACTATATTCACTAGTATATCCTCCCCTATAATTTTATATAACAGACAAGTAAAATTTTTCATTTCTGAACGAACCGCTATAAATATAAGATATAGTCTTATATGTACATATATTATAATAAGTCTATATACTAAACTCATAGTAGCTAGTGACTTTATTCAGGAATTGAATCAAACGAGCCCTTTTAACTCAGTGGTAGAGTAACGCCATGGTAAGGCGTAAGTCATCGGTTCAAATCCGATAAGGGGCTTTGGTTTTTTCATAAATAAAAAACAAAATACGACGGTAGTATTCGTATTTGAATTACGAATAAAGTTATTGTGGATATTTGTAATAAATTAAAGTAACAAATTATATAATGTAATATACGTATAATTTATTATTATTATAGAAATGATAACGTACTAATAAATTAGAGTATAGTTATAAATTTGCTAATATTATTATAATAAATTATAAATTATAATAAATATGGATTAAGTCGTCTCCTTGAATAAAATAGTTTCATTAATTTCCTATTTTCCATTATTCCAATTAAATCGATTAGAAATCAACAAAAGAAAAAGTAAGTGGACCTAACCTATTGCACCATAATTCTATTCACTATTCTGATATTAAAATTCGATAGAGATAAAATTGGATCTTTTTTTTATTATTATTTTCATATTTCTTTGGACTACGCGGGAATCTGTCGATATTTCCAATTTAATCTTCTTGTTCCTAGATGGTCTATTAGGAATAAATTTGCAATAAAAAAATAGCTCTTCCCTTCCTTTACGGAGAAACATTTATTCCAAGTCACAACATACAAGCCATCTTAAATATCTTTCTTTGATTTCAATTTCAGAACAGAAGATCCCCCTTTTTTTATATCTATTTATTTTTTATATCTATTTATATGTAGAGTATCTAGCAAATCGCTATTTCATGTACTAAAAACTTCCCTCCATATTGATACATATGATACGATATTTTTTCGATATTTTT